TTCGATTATCTAATAAATCACTTAATGAAAGTAGATTATCTTCCCATTCATTTCAAAACTTCCATGATCTCTTCCCGAACCAAACATGAATCTTTCGATTCATTTGGCTCTCACGCTCAATTACTTATGTACTTATGGAGTATTCCCTTAGCTTTTTTTTAATGTAATGAGCCTATCCTCTTCTGTTCGTATTCCAACATATAGAAACTGATCATTGATCCAAGACCCTAATATTCGGAGGACTCTTCCGACCAGACAAAAAATCTGTAATTACCAGCAAAGTTGTTTCTTTTTTTTATTTATTAATTGAATTTTCTTCAAATCCAAAAAATTCTTCTTATTTTACTTTATACATAGGTTGTCGATTCAGCATTGGATAAAAAAAGGACGGGGTGCCTATTTTTCCAGTAAATGGTTCAAATCATTTTTTTATCGCTATGAGTGTTCTATATCGGATAAATTGGAGCTATTCATTTTGAATATTCATTTTGAAACCATCTTCATACTAACTAACATAGTGGTAGAAAGAGTACCAATGTAGCGCCTGGACTTCAAACAATTTAGCTTTAACCATGTTAAGGGTCCCACATTATTGGTTGATCGAGAATCAAAGTTGATTTACCAATGAGTCACGAAATGCTATGGTTCGTAATATGATTTCTTAATTTATTCAGAAGTAATTCGCGAGATCGTGCACCTTTCTTTCCTAGTTATAAAAAAAGAAAGTGCAGCTGGTTGGATCCAGCCTATTCTTGAAATAAACAACTCGCACACACTCCCTTTCCAAAAAAGATCAGTACACCAAGTACTATACTTAGATTTATTGGATTTGTTGCTAAAATATCGGTATTAAACCCGAAACTCCCGGCGGATGGCCAGTGACCCAAGGAAACGAAAGAATCGGTTACATTTTTCATATGATCTCCTCTTATAGATAGGACTAACAAAATCGAACAGAGTTCTTTATTTATTTTTTTGTATTATTATTTGTATTACTTTAGCCCCTTTTTGATTTGATTGATTTGTTGATTAATTTCCTTATTTCATTTCTCAATATATTTAATTATTAAATTTTGAAATTAGTCAATTATTATTTCAATTTTATTTTGTTGCAACGCTTCCTAAAAAAAGGGGTTTCCATTGGACTAAGAACGGGAAGGAAGAAAGCGAGTGGATCTGCAAATTTCCTCATCCTCAAATCAGTCCTTCCCACAGGGTATTGTCTCAATGAATAAGTGATTGTCGGAATAAAATCTTGATAGAATTCGAAAAAGCAAGCGGCAAGTCCAAGGCAATAAAAAAAAAAAAAGAAAAGGCCGTTCACATTTCTAGGATTAAACAAAAGGATTCGCAAACAAAAGCGCTAATGCCACGACCAGTCCATAAATTGTTAAAGCTTCCATAAAAGCCAGACTAAGCAATAAAGTACCTCGTATTTTACCCTCTGCCTCTGGTTGTCTCGCGATACCTTCTACGGCTTGGCCCGCAGCAGTACCTTGACCAACTCCAGGTCCAATAGAAGCAAGCCCTACGGCCAATCCAGCAGCAATAACGGAAGCGGCAGAAACCAGTGGATTCATGGTAAGCTCCTTGCACAAAAAGAAAGAAATGGTTAATGATACAATCAACCAATGAATTATGACTTATTATTTATTCCATTACTAAGATCCATCCAGTCGAAGTAACTAAGAACTACGACTTGAAGTAATGAGATTATTGAATCATCAGAACTACTTCGATATCTCGTTTTTAGTTCCTATCCATGAAGTCTTTATCAATCCATAAGGCTCTAGTTCTTCCATTTCTTTGTTTGAAACCATTCTTTCAATTCTTCGCTCTTTCTCTTCTATATGCTTGATTTCATCTGTTTATTCATTCGTCACAGACGAAACAGAAGGACTTTTATTGGAATCCCCATCTAAATTCACAGTGGGATGGGAAAGGAAATAAGATATATGGATAGTTCATATATAACTAGTCAATATCTACTATCACATATACATATATTTCTTCCATAACGTAAACCAACCATTCACATCTTATATTCTATATTCATATTCAACCAGATTCAAAATTATTCTTTGAAACATACACAAGAGTTGACTTATAGCCATTACATTACATATATTCAATCCCCCCCCCTTTTTTTTTCATTCCTAACATCGTAATCTTTTTTGCTACTACACTAGATCATATATACCAGATTTGTATTATTTGTATCTATTATGTTCCAAAATAGCTTATCTTCAGCCGCCCATACATTGTGTTGGGATAAACTTAAAAAAGAATACTATTTTGAAAGCTAATCAATGATGACCTTCCATGGATTCGCCTATATAAGCCGCGGCTAAAGTTGCAAAAATAAGAGCTTGAATCCCACTTGTAAATAATCCAAGGAACATGACAGGTATAGGAACCACTGAAGGTACTAAAGAAACAAGAACAGCAACGACTAATTCATCAGCCAATATATTCCCAAAAAGTCGAAAGCTAAGCGATA